AAGCGTCAAGTAATTAATGAACCTCTGAGAGATATTTCAAATTAGTTTCTTTATCTTCTATTTCCCATCTCTCTAATTTCGTTAGTTATTCACTAGAACAAATATGATCGGGAAGTCGATCTAAGGCAAGTGTTCGGATCTATTATGACATAGCCGGTTGGCGCTCAACGGACCCTTTTTCTTATTATAAACCCTTTCTGGGCTTTGGATTGATGTAAAAAACTCTTTTTTTTTATTCCTATCTAAATTATAAGGTCTTAGACAGAACTATTTAATGTTTTATCGAGATTCTAGTAATTCATATTACTTTATTCCAAGATCATGCGAGCAGTCATTAGTGATTACTAATGAAACCTCCCAGTATACTTAGTTATTTGAATAGTTATTTGAATGAAGGTATTTTTATTATTATGAATTATCTATAATCTATATTTTATTATATATTCATTCTATTTTTATTATTATTATCTATATATTTTATCTATCTATTTTTATATATATATATATTAATTTGATTATAATTTGATTAATTATACTCATTCTTTTTATTTTCTTTTATTTAATTTAAAATAAAAATTCAAGTTTTTCATTTTTCAAGTTAAAGTATTTAATTTTTTCTTTTTTTATGTTAATAGCGAAAAAAGAGGTGAAGGATTAATTGCTCATAATTGAAAATAAATAGATTCTGTCCTCTATCTCTTTCTTCTTTAATCACTTTAACCATAGGAAATACCCGATAAAATAGAACGATCTGAGAAGGGATATAATGAAATTCTTTGATTGATTGTTCCCGTAGAAATGATTCTATTTTATTTGACTCATAGGGAGAACATAGTAGAACATTAATTAATTCTAACAAATAGAATATAAAATAAAATTATTCGAAACGCCTCGTGATCTTCAACCAATTATGTGCTTCAATATAATTACCAGGAGTAAGCGCTATAGCTTGTTTCCAATATTCAGCGGCTTGATCGAACCAAGCCTCCGCAATTTCAGAATCTCCCTGTCGAATGGCCTGCTCTCCCCGGTCGGAATAGGGGACTCCTTCCCTTAGAACCGTACGTGAGATTTTCATCTCATACGGCTCAACAGTTAATTCTTTTGGTATCCGTTTTACCTATGGAACGGAATGATATTTCGCATAGATCTATCTCGCTTTTCGGTTTCGGGGGGTTAACCAAAAGAAGTTAATCATATAAGTTTCAAACTTTAATTTGAATTTCGAATTAGTTTTTGTTTTATCTTTTATCCCACCTCCAAACGAATAAAGGATGGACATTTCCTCTTTTCGTTAACATTTTCTGCAAGGTAACTATCTCGGTTTCATATCCAAATTTTTATAGAATCCTTGAAAAAGGCTTTCTTTCCTGCATAAGAAAGAAAAGCTTACTATCTTTGGGATCTGATTCTACACCGCTGCTCAATACCTTAGCGGATCGCCTCTATTACATAAGCAGATTACTAACTTTTCTCTATCTTCTATTATGTATGGCATAAGTAAGCAGTTTTTAATGTATTGGCCCAAACCTCGTTAATGGATCTTTACGGTGTTTCTTCTCTATCAATTCGATTTTTTATCCATAGAATAAAGTATCTAGGCATATCTTATTTCTTCATATTTTAGACTCATATGAAGTTTCGTTCCTTGCTACAGCTCATAAAAATCGTTGTTTTTGACGATGCATATGTAGAGAGCCCTTTTTATTTTTTTGTCTTTACTAGAAGATTTTTTTCTTTCCTTTTCTCTTTCTATAGTGGAGATAGTCGCACGTAATGGCAGATCACGGCCATGTTATTAAACGCTTGTGGTAAGAATGGGTTTCGTTCTAGTGCCCTAAAATAATATTCTAAAGCTTTCGTATGATCCCCATTACTTGTGTGAATAAGGCCTATGTTATAGAGTATATAACTTCGATCGTAGGGATCAATTTCTAGTCGCATAGCTTCATAATAATTCTGTAAAGCTTCTGCATAATTTCCTTCGGATTGAGCTGACATCCGTTACGGTCGTCATTCGATTAAAAGAATCTCCGTTCCAGAACCGTACGTGAGATTTTCATCTCATACGGCTCCTCCTTTATATGCATAATGAAAATATTTCAATCGTTTTTGATTTGATTCCATGTATCGATTATTTTCATTATGAATTGAGCGGGGCTAGTGTTTTTGCACGAAATTTCTAGCCAACCTTCCCGCGTGGGAGCTTTTGTTAACATCAAACGTGTTGGTACTAGATAGAAATGGTAACTCCAACAATTTCTTTGTCCTCAACGCCGTCTCATTTCCAGGAATTAGTCACTTCAACAGTCTTTGATGGTTATATGGGTATCTAAGGTACGAACGAGATGGATATTTGTTGTCCCAACCATTCTTTTAAGTTAAGTCCCAATCCAGATAAGGAAGGGGTAAGACATTTTTTCTCGTGTTTTTGTGTTTTTGGTGTGTTGCTTTTATGCTCTCCATCTTATCTGGACTAGTGGAGTGGGATAGTGTTATAGAGCAGAAAAAATAAACCCATAGCTGTAAACTCTATTTCAAAGCGTAAAGGGATAATGTGAGAGTGTATGGGTGTATAAAACTGGGGTACACGACACAAAGAGTTTTTCTATTTCTAAAATTCACCTTCAACAAACGTGTATATATTTCGATAATCGATCAAAAGAAGAAGAATAATATTTTTCTTTCTATCCCGACATTTTTGTCTTTCTCATAAGACTGGGGGAAAAAAGAATCAAATCACACCATCTCTGTAATAGGTAAATGCCTCCTTTTCACCCGAAGTTGTTGGAATTATTCGTAATAAAATATTGGCCACAACCGAAAAGGTCTTATCAATAAAATTTCCATTTATACGTGATCTAGGCATAGGTAACCAATCCATTCTAAAATTCTTTTCATTCTTCCTAGGGGAAAAATGATCCTACAAAGAAAGGAATTGTACAATACGAAATAGCATAAAAAAGATTCATTAAAAAAAAGAAATTCAATATCAATAGTTATCTAAAAAAATGTAAAGATACGAACCGAACCCTCTACTATTACTCAAATACTCAAATTCACCGACTCAAATTGCTCTTTTTTTGAAGGAATCAAAAAAATATTTATTCCAATCCAAATTCCAAATGTAGTATGCCGATGGGAGAATGGGAGAACTAGTCCTATTTAATTGAAACTGGAGAATCAAGGAATTTTGGCTATAGATTCGGGCGAAAGACTTTGATTCATTTTTGATCCAAAGAGAGGGGGTAAGAATAGAATAATTATTCTATGATGTAAATCCAAATAACCGTCTATTTTGTTTGTGTTATGCGCATAGTGAGTAGACACTATACAATCAACCTCAGAATGAGTCATGAATTTGTAAGCGATCTACGAAAGAATCGATTTTTTTGTTGAAAACTTTAAAGAAAGGAATTTTTTAATTTTTATGGAATCGTCGTTTAAAGGGAATCATGATCGAAAGGTATCCATTAATCATAGTTTAAAAAACATAAACCCACCAATCTGTTGATTCCTTCCAACTCATTGATTTAATCCCCAGCCTTTCACAAGAAAAAACCTTTTGCCGATAATTAATAAATAATGAATAATAATGAATTGGAATTTGGAATTGAAGTAAAGATCCTTATCAAAAATTTGATATTTTTTTAGTTCGAATTGGTTGGTTGTACCTTACCTAGCCAATCCAAACTAAAATCTGAATAACTCGCTATTCATTCTGTTCCTGGGTCATAATTGTTGTGTAGGAGAGGTGGCCGAGTGGTTCAAGGCGTAGCATTGGAACTGCTATGTAGACTTTTGTTTACCGAGGGTTCGAATCCCTCTCTTTCCGTACCTTCACGCAACTCACCAACATCGCTAACCGTAATAAATCAACTAAGAGTTCGATCCTTCTTTTTTTGATCTTTTCTTTATATCTTTATATAGATATTCTATATATATAATATATAGATTTTCTATTTCTAATTTAATTGCTTCAATATGGAAAATTAAGGTCGACAAAAAATAAAAAGATCTCTGTCGATCTATGATACATGAAGGGGAAAAATCCGGATCAAACACTTTATTAATTTTAAATCAATTTAGTTTGGCGCAAGGGGCTAATTTTTTCGAAACCTTTTTCTTTATTAAGGTAGGCTTAAGTCTGACGGGAATAATATTCTACGACTAGTAATTCGTTTATTTTCAAACCGACCCACTTATTATCTATTATTTGATTGACTACTCCTTTATATGGAAATGGGTGAAGAGTCAAATGTTTTGGCAATTCCTCGCTATGGGATGAATCTAGATAATTTTGAACGAGAGCTTTGGATTTTTGCTTATCCCTCGCCATAACAATATCATTGGGTTTGCAACGATAACTTGGTATATCTACTACATGACCATTAACTAAAATATGTCGATGATTAACTAATTGGCGGGCTCCCGGAATAGTCGGAGACATGCCCAACCGAAAAAGGATGTTGTCCAAACGCATTTCAAGTAATTGGAGTAAAACCTGACCTGTTGACCCTTTGGCTTTTCTAGCGATACGAAAGTATTTAAGTAATTGTCGTTCTGTAATACCATAATGAAAACGTAATTTTTGTTTTTCTTCTAGACGAATACGATATTGAGATCTTTTCCCGGAACGTGATGGGTTTCTAAGATCTCTAGGCTTTTTATTAGTTAGTCCTGGTAAAACCCCCAGACGTCGTATTTTTTTGAAACGAGGCCCTCTGTAACGCGACATAAAGACTCCTTATTTATTTTATTGCTATTTCATTTTATTTAAATTAAAGAAATTAAAACTGAACTAAATGATAAATGAAGCTGAAGTATTCTATTACTTGTAGAATTGTAGAAGAGCGAATAATGGCACTAGAAGGAATAGTGAGATGAAAGATGTACGGATCCGAAGTTCCTCCTTCTTTTTGTATTCATATTCATTATTCTTTTTTTTGAAATGAAATTTCGTTTAGTATTTCAATTTTGATAATTATTGATTGGAATTTTATATTGTATTTCTATTTTATTTATATTTAATATTTAGTATATTATTAAGATTTTTATATTAATATTAATTAATTTCGAATTATTGTATATGTATAAATTCTTGTATATATTTTTTTTTAGTTTGTTTAGTTAATATTTCGAATTTTTGTTGTCTATTTATTTTTTTATTTTATATATTTCAATTCTATATACTATATATATCTATATAATAATCTAAAATCGAAATAAAAAAAATGGCTTAACAAATTTTTATTTACAATTTTTTTATAAAAAGTATATATAAGATTAAAGATACAAAAATCTAAAATAAAGAATCGAAAAAGGTATCTTTTTTCTTTAATTTCAAAGAAACGTTCTCAATCATATAACATAGAACAAATATAAAAAGCCGGCTATCGGAGTCGAACCGATGACCATCGCATTACAAATGCGATGCTCTAACCTCTGAGCTAAGCCGGCTCACATAAAATAAACTTTACGTGCATAATACTTCCACCAATTATATCTTAGCTATTAACCATTCCTAAGTCATAAAAAATATATCTAAAATATAAATCGATTTCAAATCTATATTGCAGTAAAGTAAAAAGTAAGTAGTCTATTTAATAAGTAATTAATAAGAAAAAGATTACTATACGGATCTTCTATCTTAATTTATATTTCTTCCATTCCAATTTTATTTTAATTCTAACAACTAACAATTAAAATAAGACATTTATCCTTAATTAGAATTCTATTCTAATTTTCGATTTAGATAGAATTTTAGATCGAATTAATTATATTAGCTATTCCATTCGATTTGGATTCGTTTTTAGAATCTTTTTAATATACATTCCTTTATATAATAAAAAATCTTTATAAAAATGGGACTGTATTCTTATAATATTAATAAAAAGTAAAAAGAGAAAGAAAATAGAAATATATAAAAGATAAAGATGCAATTCAGATCAAAATAAGACATTCCTATGCTTTAATTTGGAAACTAAGAAAAATCGATCCTTTGAGTATTCCAACTTTCATGGTAAAATGAAAAGAAAGGTTCATATATATAGTGATAGATATCTGTCTATATTGAATTGAAGATTCAAAAATGATAGAATAATTTCTGATTGGCCCATAGCAATATGAGCTCCCACTAGAAATGAAAGAAAATAGGCAAAAAAGGGGTGAAATGCTTTTCAGTCTATTCATTTTATTTTGATATCAAAATAATTTGATATCAAAATAATTCGACGGTTCCAAACGAAAGGATAAAAGGGGGATATGGCGAAATCGGTAGACGCTACGGACTTAATTGGTTTGAGCCTTAGTACGGAAACCTACTAAGTGAGAACTTTCAAATTCAGAGAAACCCTGGAATAAAAAAATGGGCAATCCTGAGCCAACTCCTCCTTTCCAAAAGGAAGAATAAAAAAGGATAGGTGCAGAGACTCAATGGAAGCTGTTCTAACAAATGGAGTTGAGGATCTTGCGTTATTAGTTATTATAAGAATTCTTCCATCGAAACTCCAAAAAGGATGAAGAATAAACCTATACGCAGACATACTTAAATATAAATACTATATAACTATAACTAGTTATTATATTTAGTTATTTATTATATATTATTTTATATTTATATAATAAAAATAATAAAAAATAATATAATATATAATAAAAAATAATAAATTAAATAAAGCATTTATTTGAAGTCTGATAGACCTTTTGAAGATCCATCGTATGAGAATGAAGATAGAGTCCCATTCTACGTGTCAATCTTGACACCACTGAAATTTATAGTAAGAAGAAAATCCGTCGACTTTATACGTCGTGAGGGTTCAAGTCCCTCTATCCCCAAAAAATATCAAAAGATCTTTTGATTCTCTAACTAATTATCAGCTTTTTTTGTTAACGGTTCAAATAAAAATTGGGTCTCTTCTTCATTGACTCTTCTTTCACAAAGGTATCCGAGCAGAAAAGTTTTTCTCTTATTCTCTTATCACAAGTCTTGTGATGTATGATGTAAATGATACATGAGCAGCTGCAAAGAGTACTCTTATTCATTTGAATGATTCCCAATACATATCATTACTCTTACTAAGAACATACAAAGTCTTCTTTTCAAGCTACAGAAAATTTCGGGGCCTAGATAACATACCCTTTACGCCTTTCTAATTGACATAGACCCCTATTTTCGACTAAAATGAGTAGCTGGTGCGTAGGGCATGGTCGGGATAGCTCAGTTGGTAGAGCAGAGGACTGAAAATCCTCGTGTCACCAGTTCAAATCTGGTTCCTGGCACATGAGTCATTGGGGTGAGTATCCTTTTTTCAAATTAATTGAAAATTAATATGGATCCATATTAATATTAATTAATCGTATAGCCCATGCACAGACGTAACTTATTTTTTTTATTATAGGGTCTAAGAAAAGGGGTATATTTTCTTTTTTTCTTTGTTGTTTATACTGTGTCTCCTCTCATTGAAAAAAAAAAAGATTCCTTCTTCGTGTGGATTCGAA